TAATCAAACCATTGAAAATAAATTTATTGAAATAGAAAAGATTGACAAAAAGATTCCTAGATGGGTATACAAATTGATATCTGAGGAGGATTATTTGGCACAACAAGAACAACAGGAAGAAGAAAATGAGGAAGAAGCACCGCTGGATTTTGGAATTCGTTCGAGAAAAGGCAGACGTGTAGTAATTTATACTGATAAAAAGCAGAATAGGGATCAGGATTCCAATCCTAATACCGATAATAGTACTACCGATAATACTACTACCGAGAACGATAATAGTGATACGGGGGAAGAAATAGCTTTGATACGTTACGCGCAACAATCAGATTTTAGTCGGGATCTAATCAATGGATCCATACGCGCTAAAAGACGTAAAATAGTTCTTTGGGAAATGTTACAAGCAAATGTGCATTCCCCACTTTTTTTAGATCAAGTAGCAAAAATGGTTTCTTTTGATCTCTTTGATCATCTTCGTGAAACAATGAATCTTATTTTTAGGAATTGGATAAGAAAGGAGCCAGAATTACAAATTTTAGATTCTGAAGAGCAAGAGGACAGAGAAAAACTGATAAAGATAAGGGAGGAAGATGAACGGATAATAATATCCGAAACTTGGGATAACGTTATGTGTGCCCAAGCAATAAGAGGCTGTATGCTAGTAACCCACTCATTTATTAGAAAATACATTATATTGCCTTTATTAATAATAGCTAAAAACATTGGGCGTATATTATTATTTCAGCTCTCTGAGTGGGATGAGGACTTTAAGGACTGGAATAGAGAAATGCATGTTAAATGCACCTATAATGGTGTTCAATTATCAGAAACAGAATTTCCTCAAAACTGGTTAAAGGATGGTATTCAGATAAAGATCCTATTTCCTTTTTCTCTAAAACCTTGGCGCGAATCTAAGGCAACACCCTCTACTGGAGGTCTAATGAAAGAGAAAAAAAGAAAAAATGACGATTTTTGTTTTTTAACAGTTTGGGGAATGGAAGCGGAACTCCCTTTTGGTCCCCCTCGAAAACGACCTTCTTTTTTTAAACCCATTTTTGAAGAACTTGACACAAACATTCGAAAGGTGGAAAACCAAAGTTTTATTTTAAAAGAAAAAACAAAAGACTTTTTAAAGAAAAAAACGGGATGGGTTACAAAAATTGTTTTATTGAAAAATAAAATAAGGAACTTTTTTACAAAAGTAAACCCCAATTTATTATTCGGATTGAAGAAGGTATATGAACCGAGTGAAAATCAAAAAGATTCCATAATTAGTAATAAGATTACCCACGAATCAACTGTTCAAATTCCATCCAGCAATTGGACAAATTATTCACCGATAGAAAAAAAAATGAAGGATCTGTCTGATAGGACAATCACAACCGGGAGTCAAATAGAACGCATCACAAAAGACAAGCAAAAAGGATTTCTAACTTCAGATATAAATATTCGTTCTAATGAGACAAGTTCTAATGCTAAAAGAACGGAATTGCAGAAAGATATTTTACGGATAGCAAAAAAAAGAAGTATCCGATTCATCCGTAAATTACACTCTTTTGTGAAATCTTTCATTGAAAGAATATACCTGGATATCTTTCTATGTACCATTAACATTCCCCGAATTAATCTACAACTTTTCTTTGAATCAATAAAAAAGATTCTCAATAAATCCATTTCTAATGATGAAAGAAATAAAGAAAAAATTGATGAAACAAATCAAAATACAATTCACTTTATTTCTACTATAAGAAATTCGTTTTCTAATAGTAATCTTAATAATAAATCAAAGATTTATTGGGATTTCTCTTTATTGTCCCAAGCATATGTATTATATAAATTATCACAAACCCAAGTGATTAAAAGGTATCAATTGAAATCTGTACTTCAATATCACAGAGCATATCCTTTTCTGAAGGATAGAATCAAGGACCTTTTTGGGACACCAAGAATAGTTCATGCCAAATCAAGGCCTAAGAAACTTCCTATTTCGAGAATAAATGCATGGAAAAACTGGTTAAGGGATCATTATCAATACAATTTATCTCGGACTAGATGGTCTGAATTAGTACCGAAAAAATGGCGAGAGAAATTCAATCAACGTAGGATTAAAAATAAATACTCAAGAAAATTGAATTCATTTGAAAAAGAAAAAAACCAACAAGCTCATTACGCGAAAGAAATTTCTTATGTAGTGGATTCATTGTCGAGTCAAAAAGTAAAATTGAAAAAAGACTACAGATATGATCTTCTATCACATAAATATATTAATTCCAATTATGAGGATAGGGAGTACTCAGATATTTCGAGATTATCATTACAAGTAAATGGGGATCGAGAAATTCCATATGATTACAATAGACAAGAATCCAATTATGTACTAGTTGGTTTACCTATTAGTGATTATCTAGGAGAAGAATATTTTATTGGCGGAGATAAAAATTCGGATAGAAAATATTTTGATTGGAGGATTCTCCGTTTTGACCTTAGAAAGGATCTTGATATTAAGACCCAGATCAATAGGGATACAGAGACCAACATGAATAAAAACGGAACTGATAATTATCAAGTGGTTGGTAAGAAAAATCCTTTTTCTCTCCCGATTCATCAAGAAATCAATTCATCCAAGAAAAAAAAACAAAAATTTTTTGATTGGGTGGGAATGCGCGAAGAAATTTTATATCGTCCGATATCGAATCTGGAGCCTTGGTTTTTCCCAGAATTTGTGCTACGTTACGATGCATATAAGAATAAACCACGGATCGTATCAATCAAATCCCTTCTTTTAGATTCTCAGAAAGACGAGCGAAATGAAATAATTAGTAAAACAAAAAACATCAACAAAAAAACTCAAAAAAAAGATCTATCTAATCAAAAAAAACATCTTAAAGTAGAGAATCAAGAAAAAAAAGATTTTCGACAAGTAGATCTTAGACCCAATCCAACAAATCAAAGGGATCCTGTTGTATCAGATACACGAAACCAACAAAAAGATATTGAAGAGGATTCTGTGGGATCAGGCGTTAAAAAACGTAGAAAAAAAAAGAAATTCAAGAGTAAGAAGGAAGCAGAATTAGATTTTTTTCTAAAAAAATATCTCCTTTTTCAATTGAGATGGGATGAGCTTTTGAATACAAAAATGATGACTAATATTAAGGTATATTGTCTCCTGCTTAGACTGAAAAATCTAAAGGAAATTGCAATATCCTCCATTGAAAGAGGAGAGATGTGCCTGGATTTAATGCTAATGCAAAAAGATCTATCTCTTAGGGAATTGATAAAAAAAGGAATATTCATTATCGAACCAATTCGTTTATCTAGAAAATGGGATGGAAAATTGATTATGTATCAAACCATAGGTATTTCATTGGTCGATGAGAATCAGGATCCAATTAATATAAGATGTCGAAAAAAAGGATATGCTGATGAGAATTCTTTCAATAAATCTGTTAGACAACAAGAAAAAATGCTTGTAGATAGAGACGAAAATGATTATGATTTGCTTGTTCCGGAAAATATTCTATCTCCTAGACGTCGTAGAGAATTGAGAATCCTAATTTGTTTTAATTCCAGGAATGAGAGTGCTGTGGATGGAAATTCAGTATTTTACAATAACAAGAATGTGGAGAGCTGTAGACGATTTTTGGATGAGGACAAGCATCTTGATACAGATGCAAAGAAATTTATGAAATTTAAATTTTTTCTTTGGCCCAATTATCGATTAGAAGATTTAGCTTGTATGAATCGCTATTGGTTTGATACCACTAATGGCAGTCGTTTCAGTATGTTAAGGATTCATATGTATCCACGATTCCTAATCAGTTGGTGGTAGATTTCGTATTTCTTACGTGCCATATTCGGTATCTGAAGTCCGATAGATGTGTACATATGTTATGTTAGATTATATTCTGATACACGATATTGATTTGATAACGTATCTATTGTATCTAGGAATCCATTGTCGGACTCTTCCTTCTTAAGTACAAAGAAAAGTTTTATTTTCTGAATGCAGAAAAGTATCATACCTTTCTATCCAAATCAAATTGGGAATTCCAATTTGATTTGGATAGAAAAAGCAGGATATAAATAAATTCAGATTATTATTGTGTCTACCAGTCGATATCGAAATGGATAGCATTATTATTATTACCGATCAGTAAACTCCATGGAAAAAAAAAATAAATAAAAAAGAATTTTTTATGGTCAAAAATTCATTTATCTCGCTTATTCCGCAAGAAGAAAAAGAAGAAAACCGGGGATCTGTTGAATTTCAAGTATTCAGTTTCACCGATAAGATACGGAGACTTACTTCACATTTGGAATTCCACAGAAAAGATTATTTATCCCAGAGAGGTTTACGAAAAATTCTAGGAAAACGTCAACGGCTGCTGGCTTATTTGTCAAAGAAAAATAGAGTACGTTATAATAAATTAATTGGTCAGTTGGATATTCGGGAGCCAAAAACTCGTTAATTTTCATTTTAAGAGTTCTTTGAATTTTTTCGGTTATTAGATTTGAAATTTTGATAAACCTTGTTTCGAGCAATTCATGGAGTAATGAATCGGAGAAGAAAAGATATGACTGTACCAGCTACAAGACAAGACCTTATGATAGTTAATATGGGTCCTCACCACCCATCAATGCACGGTGTTCTTCGCCTGATCGTTACTCTCGACGGTGAAGATGTTATTGACTGTGAACCCATATTGGGTTATTTACATAGAGGGATGGAAAAAATTGCAGAAAACCGAACAATTATACAATATCTGCCTTATGTAACACGTTGGGATTATTTAGCTACTATGTTCACAGAAGCAATAACAGTAAATGGGCCCGAACAATTGGGAAATATTCAAATACCTAAAAGAGCCAGCTACATCAGAGTAATTATGTTAGAGCTGAGTCGGATAGCTTCTCATTTGTTATGGCTTGGTCCATTTATGGCGGATATCGGTGCACAAACACCTTTCTTTTATATTTTCAGAGAGAGGGAATTGATATATGATCTATTCGAAGCTGCTACAGGTATGCGAATGATGCATAATTATTTCCGTATAGGAGGAGTTGCTGCCGATCTACCTTATGGCTGGATAGATAAATGTTTAGATTTCTGCGATTATTTTTTAACAGGAATTGTTGAATATGAAAAGCTTATTACACAGAATCCTATTTTTTTGGAACGAGTTGAAAGAGTGGGCATTATTAGTGGGGAGGAAGCCATAAATTGGGGTTTATCAGGACCCATGTTACGAGCTTCCGGAATAGAATGGGATCTTCGTAAAGTTGATAATTATGAGTGTTATAATGAATTTGATTGGGAAGTCCAATGGCAAAAAGAAGGAGATTCATTAGCTCGTTATTTAGTCCGAATTAGTGAAATGAAAGAATCCATAAAAATTATTCAACAGGCTCTAGAAGGAATCCCTGGGGGGCCCTATGAAAATTTAGAGGTTCGGCGCTTTCATAAAGTCAAGGATTCGGAATGGAATGATTTTGAATATAGGTTTATTAGTAAAAAGCCTTCGCCTACTTTTGAATTGGCGAAACAAGAACTTTATGTGAGAGTAGAAGCACCAAAGGGAGAATTAGGAATTTTTCTGATAGGAGATAATAGTGTTTTCCCCTGGAGATGGAAAATTCGTCCACCCGGTTTCATCAATTTGCAAATTCTTCCTCAACTAGTTAAAAGAATGAAATTGGCCGATATCATGACGATACTAGGTAGTATAGATATCATTATGGGAGAAGTTGATCGTTGAAATGATAATTGCTACGACAGAAATACAAGCTATCTATTCTTTTTCTAGATCGGAATCCTTATCCTTAAAAGAGGTCTACGGACTCATCTGGCTGCTTGTACCTATTTTGACTCTTATATTGGTAATTATAATAGGGGTACTAGTGATTGTTTGGTTGGAAAGAGAAATATCTGCGGGGATACAACAACGTATTGGGCCTGAATATGCCGGCCCATTGGGAATTCTTCAAGCTCTAGCGGATGGAACCAAACTGCTTTTCAAAGAAGATCTTCTCCCATCTAGAGGAGATATTAGTTTATTCAGCCTCGGGCCGTCTATAGCGGTCATATCAACTCTACTAAGTTATTTAGTAATTCCTTTTGGCTATCACCTTGTTTTAGCTGATCTCAGTATTGGCATTTTTTTATGGATTGCCGTTTCAAGTATTGCTCCTATTGGACTTCTTATGTCAGGATATGGCTCGAATAATAAATATTCCTTTTCAGGTGGTCTACGAGCTGCCGCTCAATCTATTAGTTATGAAATACCATTAACTCTATGTGTATTATCAATATCTCTACGTGTGATTCGTTGAAACATGAACTTTTATCCCCCCTTTTATCCCCTTTTTAAGGGGGTTGAATGTATTGAATACATCTCTTCAGTTTTTATTCATCATTCGATTCGGGTTGATAAACTGAACTAGATAGTTATATGAGTGAAATAAAACAGCTTAGAAATTCGCAGTAAGAAGATTGAATCTCATTCCCTATGTACGAGAGTAAAGTCGAAGTAAACATAAGCAGTGCAAACGATTTACCCCAAGATTTAGATTGGCATCATATCTTGAAGCGGGTGCAAAAGATCCACTATGTATGGACGTTCTACTATTGTCTTGTATGTATTACCATACCGGGGATCAATCAAAAATGAGTGGACATTTAGGAACACCAAGGTACACAAAGGATTAGTAATGGAGATAATATAACGTGTCAAAAGAGGTATTTCCTCATTCATAAAACGAATCAAAACGGGCTTTAAGTTCGTAGAAATGATCGAGCAGTACTTCCCTATGATTCCGATCTAGAGTATACTCCTATTCACTCATTAAAGAAATAACTATCAGGAACGAATTAATCCCTTATTTTCTTTTCTTTTCGAGTACCTTCCTTTGAGAAAGAAGAACTGGAATAAAAGAAATAGAATACTATTCTAGGAAAAATGAATAATAAAGGATCTTTCTTTATTCTTTCTTTCCTCTACCCATATTCAGACATACGAAATTCTTATCATCATTCATGAACTGGTATAGTATACCTAATTCTTTTCATAATAGAGGGGTATGGGTCAAAATATCTATTAATACAGCGAGTATTTTATTGAAGGATTAAGTTATTACTGAACAAAGAGAAATCAAAATCATAAAGGATAAGATCAATTCAGAAGCGCTTTTATTTATTATTTTCTAGCAGACAGAATTCGATTGGTCTAATTCAGGACTCCCCGCTACATCTTTATTTATTCTATATAACCTAGAATGAGATGCTGAGTGAATTAATTTAATTTAATACCAAACAAACCGGTCCTTAGATTTATTTGTGACCATAAAGGAGCCGTATGAGGTGAAAATCTCATGTACGGTTCTGGAATAGCAATGAGAACAGTGATGTTTTCATCGACTATGATTATCTAATAGTTCAAGTACAGTTGATATAGTTGAGGCACAGTCAAAATATGGTTTTTGGGGATGGAATCTGTGGCGTCAACCTATAGGATTTTTAGTTTTCCTAGTTTCTTCTCTAGCCGAATGTGAAAGATTACCCTTTGATTTACCAGAAGCAGAGGAAGAATTAGTAGCAGGTTATCAAACTGAATATTCAGGCATCAAATTTGGTTTATTTTACGTTGCTTCTTACCTAAATCTACTAGTTTCTTCATTATTCGTAACAGTTCTTTACTTAGGCGGGTGGAATCTCTCTATTCCATACATATTTATTCCTGAACTTTTCGGAAAAAATAAAACAGGTGGAATCTTTGGAATGACAATTGGTATCCTAATTACATTAGCTAAAGCTTATTTGTTCCTGTTCATTTCTATCGCAACAAGATGGACTTTACCTAGGTTAAGAATAGACCAACTATTAAATCTTGGATGGAAATTTCTCTTACCTATTTCCCTCGGTAATCTATTATTGACAACCTCTTCCCAACTTGTTTCACTATAACAGAGTAGTATATCATAGATTCATAACCTATATCAAGCAAGAGAAAGAAACATAAATTTATTCATGGATATCACGATATGTTCCCTATGGTGACTGGGTTCATGAATTATGGTCAACAAACAGTACGAGCTGCAAGGTACATTGGTCAAAGTTTCATGATCACCTTATCGCACGTGAATCGTTTACCTGTAACTATTCAATATCCTTATGAAAAATTGATCACATCAGAGCGTTTTCGTGGTCGAATCCACTTTGAATTTGATAAATGTATTGCTTGTGAAGTATGTGTTCGTGTATGCCCTATAGATCTACCCGTTGTTGATTGGAGATTGGACACAGATGTTAGAAAAAAACAATTGCTTAATTATAGTATTGATTTTGGAGTCTGTATATTTTGTGGCAACTGCGTCGAGTATTGTCCAACAAACTGTTTATCCATGACTGAAGAATATGAACTTTCTACTTATGATCGTCACGAATTGAATTATAATCAAATTGCTTTGGGGCGGTTACCAATGTCAGTAATTGAGGATTACACAATTCGAACAACTACAAATTTGACTCCAATTAAAATAGCTAAAAATAAACCCCTGGGTTCACGAACGATTACTAATTAATAAGATTCAGTTTTGATATAAAACATCCAAGCTTCTTTTATTTTGTTTGGTCAATAACTACAAATCATAACTATTGATTGGTTAGAATCACTTTTTTTTAGAACGTATTCACATATCCGTAATGATTTTGAAATATATAATTCCGAACTCTTTCTTTGTACACAGAAATCGGATTAATTTACTAACGGCGATATCTACATCAATCGACAACATATTAGCATTCAATTAAATTAGGAACCATATATAAGAAAAAATGGGGTAACCCCTTTTTACTGGACCGTTCTGTACGGTCATGAAATATTTCGACTTATTTATCTCTTATTTTATACATAATGGATTTACCTGGACCAATACATGATGTTCTTTTAGTATTTCTGGGATCGGGTCTTATATTAGGAGGTTTAGGAGTGGTATTACTTACCAATCCAATTTATTCTGCCTTTTCATTGGGATTGGTTCTTGTTTGTATATCCTTATTCTATATTCCATCGAACTCCTATTTTGTAGCTGCTGCACAGCTCCTTATTTACGTGGGAGCCGTAAATGTCTTAATCATATTTGCTGTGATGTTCATGAATGGTTCAGACTATTCCAAGGATTTCTATCTTTGGACCGTTGGGGATGGAGTCACTTCACTGGTTTGTACAAGTATTCTTTTTTCACTAATTACTACTATCCTAGATACGTCATGGTACGGAATTATTTGGAATACAGGATCGAACCAGATTGTAGAGCAGGACTTAACAAGTAACGTTCAACAAATTGGAATTCATTTATCAACAGATTTTTATCTTCCATTTGAACTCGTTTCAATAATTCTTTTAGTTGCCTTGATAGGTGCAATTACTATGGCGCGTCAGTACTAAATATTTAGAAATTCCAAATCAAATAAAAGAAAAAAATTCGTTCAAATTGTTGTTCATATTGAAATGAATCGAGATTCGTGAGGAGTTGGTCAATGATGCTCGAGTATGTACTTTTTTTGAGTGCTTATTTATTTTCCATCGGTATCTATGGATTGATTACAAGTCGAAACATGGTTAGAGCACTTATGTGTCTTGAACTTATACTGAATGCGGTTAATATAAATCTCGTAACATTTTCTGATTTATTTGATAGTCGCCAATTAAAAGGAGACATTTTTTCGATCTTTGTTATAGCTATTGCAGCCGCTGAAGCAGCTATTGGACCAGCTATTGTTTCATCGATCTATCGTAACAGAAAATCCATTCGTATTAATCAATCAAATTTGTTGAATAAATAGTAATATTAGATAGGGTATAATATTCAGCAAATTGGGATTACCATGTACGAACTCATATGATCTTGTTTGTTAAAACGTAATAAATCAAGGTTTCTTGGTCCTCTTTCATGAACAGATCCAGAAATAGATTGATTCAAAAAAATTCTGGTAAACCACCGATTCGTCTGGTGTCTAAAATATATGATTTATTTACCACAAATTTTACCAGATCGAAAATATATGACGTTAAAAATTTCTAGGTACAATGTCACATTCAGTAAAGATTTATGATACATGTATAGGGTGTACTCAATGTGTACGAGCCTGTCCTACAGATGTATTGGAAATGATACCTTGGGACGGATGTAAAGCTAAGCAAATTGCTTCTGCGCCAAGAACAGAGGACTGTGTAGGTTGTAAGAGATGCGAATCCGCCTGTCCAACAGACTTCTTGAGTGTCCGGGTTTATTTAGGGAATGAGACAACTCGCAGCATGGGTCTACCTTATTGATACTTTACATAAAACTCCACTCGAATCAATTTGATTCCTCTTTACCGACAAAAACCCGTACTTGGAATATATCGAGTACGGGTTTTCTGGTCAAAGTGTATCTTGTCTTTACCACGAGTTATTTTCCTTGGTTAACCATAATTGTTGTTTTTCCGATATCCGCAGGTCTTTCAATTTTCTTTCTCCCGCATAGAGGGAATAAGGTGGTTCGGTGGTATACTATTTGTATTTGCTTGCTAGAACTCCTTTTAATGACCCATGTGTTCTGTTATCACTTTCAATTGAACGATCCATTAATCCAATTGGATGAAGATTATGAATGGATAAATATTTTTGATTTTCACTGGAGACCAGGAATCGATGGACTTTCCATAGGACCCGTTCTACTGACGGGATTTATCACTACTTTAGCTACTTTATCGGCTTGGCCGGTTACTCGAGATTCGCGATTGTTCCATTTCCTGATGTTAGCAATGTACAGTGGTCAAATAGGATTATTTTCTTCTCGAGACCTTTTACTTTTTTTTCTCATGTGGGAGTTAGAATTAATTCCCGTTTACCTACTTTTATCTATGTGGGGTGGGAAGAAACGTCTGTACTCGGCTACCAAGTTTATTTTGTACACAGCGGGGGGTTCTATTTTTCTTTTAATGGGAGTTCCAGGTATGGGTTTATATGGTTCCAACGAACCAACATTAAATTTTGAAACATCGGCTAATCAATCGTATCCTGTGTCATTGGAAATACTATTTTATTTTGGATTCCTTATTGCTTATGCTGTCAAATTACCGATTATACCCCTCCATACATGGTTACCAGATACCCATGGAGAAGCCCATTACAGTACATGTATGCTTCTAGCTGGAATCTTATTAAAAATGGGAGCATATGGATTAGTTCGGATCAATATGGAATTATTGCCCCACGCTCATTCTATATTTTCCCCCTGGTTGGTACTAGCGGGAACGTTGCAAATAATCTATGCAGCTTCAACTTCTCTTGGTCAAGTTAATTTAAAAAAGAGAATCGCCTATTCCTCCGTATCTCATATGGGTTTCACAATTATAGGAATTGGTTCTATAACCGATATAGGACTCAATGGAGCCATTTTACAGTTACTCTCTCATGGATTTCTTGGTGCTGCACTTTTTTTCTTAGCGGGAACAAGTTGTGATAGAACACGTCTTGTTTATCTCGACGAAATGGGGGGAATATCTATCCCGATGCCCAAAATATTTACCATGTTCAGTAGCTTCTCAATGGCTTCTCTTGCATTGCCAGGAATGAGTGGTTTTGTTGCGGAATCAGTAGTATTTTTTGGAATAATTACTAGTCAAAAATTTCTTTTTTTGCCAAAAATACTAATTACTTTTGTAATGGCAATTGGAATGATATTAACTCCTATTTATTTATTATCCATGTTACGCCAAATCTTCTATGGATACAAGCTATTTAATATGACAAACTCTTATTTTATGGATTCTGGACCACGAGAACTATTTGTTTCGATCTGTATCTTTTTGCCCGTAATAGGTATTGGTATTTATCCCGATTTCGTTCTCTCGTTATCAGTTGACAAGGTGGAAGCTATTTTATCTAATTACTTTTATAGATAGTTTTTCTGAAAAAGATAAAAAGTGAAAAAAGCTGCGTTAAAATCGTTTGCTGTACAACGAAAAAAAAAGGTAAATTAGAATTGCAATCAGATTAATCTGGAGTTTTTTTGTTTGAGTCCCGTTTGATTTCAATTCAAATGGTCCTCAAACAAAAAAACTCGAAAAAGCTTTTGTTAGATATGATGGTATAGAACGCTGTTTTTATTTATTCTTCAGATAGTTTAGTCAATTAGATATTAATGTGAATGAACCATAACTATGTAAACCTATTCCTAATAGATTGACTCCAAAATAACATATCCAAATTATAAGAAATCCGATAGAAGCCACAATTGCCGAATTCGCACCTTGCAAACTATGATTCGTTCTAGTATGTAAATAAATTGCGAATATAGCCCAGGTAATAAATGCCCAAATTTCCTTTGGGTCCCAATTCCAATAAGATCCCCATGCCTCGTTAGCCCACACTGCCCCCGATAGAATACCTATGGTTAAAAAGATAAACCCTAGACTAATGACCCGATAACTCCAAAAATCTAATCGTTGAGTCAATCGATATTTGTGATAATTTGTAAATGAATCAAACGAAGTGTTTTGTAAAACACTGCGTTTTTCATTCAAGTATTCAATCTCACCAAAGAAAAATGACCTAATTAATAAATTATTTCTTTTATCAAAAATATCGCTGTTTTTTCGAAACGTAATAACTAGAAGAGCAACTGATAATAATGACCCGCATAAAAGAGCTGCATAGCTCAATAACATCATACTTACATGCATCATTAACCACTGGGATTGTAGAGCAGGTACTAATATTATGGATTGATGCATTTCCGTTAAAAGACCCGAAGTAGCAAAGCCTTGGGTAAAAATAGCACTTGGCGCAGTTATTGCACTGAAATGATTTCTGTGGTTCCTAAAATATGGAACCATATGAATAATGGAGAAACTCCATGAAAGGAAGATTAATGATTCATATAAATCACTTAGTGGGAAATGACCCGAATAGATCCAACGAGTAACCAATAATCCCGTGATAGAGAAAAAGGTAGCTATCATGCCTTTTTCTGACGCATCGCCTAGTTGTACCAGTTCATGGACTAATAAGTTCATCAACTGAATTGTAATCACAACTGAAATAATCGAAAAAGATATGTGAGTTAATATATGTTCTAAAGTTGAAAATATCATAAAGGGGGTCCCTCAATTACAGAATTGAAATTGGGAATTAGATCCATTTATAGGATCTATTTTATTCCTTTTAGTAGATGATGCCGCCACTCGGACTCGAACCGAGATGCTCTAGCACTGCTTCCTAAGAGCAGCGTGTCTACCAATTTCACCATGGCGGCTTGCTTGAAATAATAATAGCCCATCTGTGCGCAATCGTCGAGATTGAAGGATTCAATGCAATATAGTTTAGTAAATTTGCGAATCAATGAATAAAAACTTTTCAAATCTCTATCTGAACGTTCAAAAATTTTTGGTCTCGTGGCAGGATAAGGTATCAGTTTCAACAACGGACTTTCGAGTACCATAAGGAAGTTCTACTGAAATTGTCGGAACTCAATAGTTCTGTTCTGAGTGAAGGTAAGATATAAAACTAAGAATTTGCCTTCTTTTTTATATCTCATTTTTCTCATTTTTTTTTTTAGGATTCCTTTTTTATGTGTTCGAAATTTCATCGTTAAATCGAAGGGATCTCTTTAACTATTTTGGTAGCTTGATAGAAGATTTTTGTTAATGAAAGGGAATTCTTATTAGGTACATAATTTATGTTAAGGTTTATCAAACCTGTTAGGCATTGATCCAGGCATATAACAAAGGTTGTCAATTTCTATTGCAACTGTACTGAGAAAATAGATTAATATATTTTAGAGAAAAATTCTATATTTCCATTTTTCTATATTTTATAGAAAATTTTTTCTATTTTGAAAACTGAATTGATGGGGAAAATAACAATCCCCATCTCACGAATTAGAAAAATAGACTCTAATAAAAAAAGGGAAAACCTTCTTTCTAATTCCTTTTTTGTTAAGAATACTGTTTTTAGTACCCGTTAGACAGAAAAATTCTTATTCGACATTACTACAAATGCCTGTTGTATCTCATATTGATGAATTCCAAAAATAAGTTAATGTGAATCATTCATCTTATAAATAATCCAACAATCCCATTTTTGGATCCATTCAATTTGCATTATTCCAAGGATTTATTACTTGTTTGTCGCACAAAAAAACTTTTTGACTGTCCGGTGGAAACTGATTTGGCTAAAGAAAAAGCTTTTACCGCGGCAAAATATCCCTTTTTCTTCCAAAAATTTTTACGAATACGTTTTTTTGATATAGAAGTACGTTTCTTTGGAACCGCCATTAAAAAATAAAGAAGTTACTTACTTTTATAGTTGTATGTGAAAGACATGTATTATTTTATTTAAATGAATTGGAAAAAAGTATAGGATCCTTTATTCTATTCATTATCTATACTTATTCATAGATAATAGCTCCTCCATAACATCACATATAGTATTATCACTAGGGATAAAAAAAAGATGATTTCTCTTTCATTCTTTTTTTTTTTTCACATCTATATTATATACAATGTCCAAATAAAGAATAATTCGTACTTATTGTTGTTGTTGAGACTTTTTTTATAGCCTCATTGGAATCGATTTCATTTCAATCTATTTCTATAGTAATAGACATCGAATCGGGTTCCTTTTATAAGAACAAAAAGTTCCAATTCATATCCCTATCTATTTATAAATCCATTTAATAAATAATTAGTTAATCTATTAAACGAGATATTTTTATAAGATAATCTTAGTAATCTCTTATTTCAATTCTATATGAAGTGATGAGTATCATAGGATTTCCCATAGACATAAAAGTTTTTTTATTGGAATGGAAGCGAATCAATCAGTTTTCCAATAAATTTGATAATAACTTAACTCCAAATAAACTAACTAGGTCTTTTTATTGTTTCTTGGTATTTAGTCGAGGGTAGTAGGATCCATATACCAATCAAGTACTCCTTTTGATATAACTCTTTTTCCTTACTATATGGATATATATCGTCAGAATAGTAGAATAAGGAAAAATATCATATTCTCTATCTTATCATTTGACTTTTTTTCAATATCTGGAAAACAATGAAAATAATTCTGAATTCAAAAAAATTCTTTTCTTATGGAACATACATATCAATATGCATGGATAATACCTTTCCTTCCACTTCCAGTTACTATATCAATAGGGTTGGGACTTCTGCTCGTTCCAACGGCAACGAAAAATCTTCGCCGTATTTGGGCTTTTTTTAGTGTTTTATTGCTAAGTATAGCTATGGTGTTTTCGGCCGATCTGGCTATTCAGCAAATAAACAGGAGTTTTATCTATCAATATTCATGGTCTTGGACGATTAATAACACTTTTTCGTTAGAGTTTGGATACTTAATTGATCCACTTACCTCTATTATGTTAATACTAATCACTACTGTTGGAATCATGGTTCTTATTTATAGTGATAATTATATGTCTCATGATCAAGGATATTTAAGATTTTTTGCTTATATGAGTTTTTTCAATACTTCTATGTTAGGATTAGTTACTAGTTCTAATTTGATACAAATTTATATTTTTTGGGAACTCGTAGGAATGTGCTCCTATTTATTAATAGGGTTTTGGTTCACACGACCAACTGCAGCAAATGCTTGTCAAAAAGCGTTTGTAACTAATCGTGTAGGGGATTTTGGTTTGTTATTAGGAATCTTAGGTCTTTATTGGATAACAGGTAGTTTCGAATTTCGGGATTTGTTCGAAATTTTAAAAAACTTGATCCATAATAATGAAGTCAATTCTTTATTTGCCTCTCTGTGCGCCTCACTATTATTCGTCGGTGCGGTTGCGAAATCCGCACAATTTCCACTTCATGTATGGTTACCCGATGCTATGGAGGGCCCTACCCCGATTTCGGCTCTTATACACGCTGCTACTATGGTAGCGGCGGGCATTTTTCTTGTAGCTAGGCTTCTTCCTCTTTTCACAGTCATACCTTACATAATGAATTTCATTTCTTTGATAGGTATAATAACAGTCCTTTTAGGGACTACTTTAGCTCTTGCTCAAAGAGACATTAAAAGAAGTTTAGCCTATTCTACAATGTCTCAGTTAGGTTATATTATGTTAGCTCCAGGTATAGGCTCTTATCGAGCTGCTTTATTCCATTTGATCACTCACGCCTATTCTAAAGCATTATTATTTTTAGGATCTGGATCAATTATTCATTCAATGGAACCTATTGTTGGATATTCACCAGAGAAAAGTCAGAACATGATTCTTATGGGTGGTTTAAGAAGATATGTTCCAATTACAAAAACCACCTTTTTCTTAGGTACACTTTCTCTTTGTGGTATGCCCCCTCTTGCTTGTTTTTGGTCCAAAGATGAAATTCTTAATGATACTTGGTTATATTCACCAATTTTCGCAATAATAGCTTGGTCCACAGCAGGATTAACTGCATTTTATATGTTTCGGGTATATCTCCTTACTTTTGATGGTCATTTACAAGTTCATTTTCAAAATTTCAGTAGTACTAAAAATAGCTCCTTCTATTCAATATCTATATGGGGAAAAGAAGTACCGAAACCGCTTAACGTAAATTTGTTTTTATCAACAATGAATACTAACGAAAAAATTTCTTTTTTTTCGAAAAATACATATCAAATTGATAGAAATGGAAAAAACCGAATTCGTTACTTTAGTACTCAGTTTAGAAATAAGTACACTTCCATGTATCCCCATGAATCGGACAATACTATGCTTTTTCCTATGCTTGTATTGGTCTTATTTACTTTGTTCATTGGATTTATAGGAATTCCTTTCGATCAAGGAGTAATTGATTTGGATATATTATCAAAATGGTTAACTCCATCGATAAACCTTTTACATTCCAATTCCGGTGATTCCTTGGATTGGTATGAATTTGTGACAAATGCAATTTATTCAGTCACTATATCCTTTTTGGGGATATTTCTAGCATACATATTTTATGGGTCTGTTTATTCATCTTTTCAAAATTTGGACTTAATCAATTCGTTTGTTCGAATAGATTCTAAGAGAATTTTCTCGGATCGAATAATAAATGGGATATACAATTGGTCATATAATCGTGGTTACATCGACGTTTTTTATGGAAAAGTTTTAAGTAATACTATAAGAGGACTTGCAGAATTAATTGATTTTTTTGATAGACGAGTTATTGATGGAATTACAAACGGGGTTGGTGTTGTAAGTTTCTTTGTAGGAGAAGGGATAAAATCCGTAGGAGGTGGACGAATCTCATCTTATATCTTCTTGTATGCATTTTCTGTATCAATTTGTTTAATAATTTATTATTTTTTCAGTTTCTAAGAAATTAGATACTATAAGAATAATTAAGAATAATTTTTTTTTTTTTATTTATAACGGGTGAGTTATTCACTTAATCTTAACTTAAAATTAAGTTAAGATTAAGTTAGGATTAAGTGAATATAATAAACATATTCATTTAATACTTTTG